ACTGTTTGTAATTCCATCAATTATGCATCTATCAAAAAAATGAGTTAGTTTAGCTAATCCTCTTATACTTCGGGTTACGACCCTTGTGTAGAAAAAATCTATATAACCATGATTATACGACCAATTGTATACAACATTTACTATTTGGTCCAAAAAAACTCTTTTAGGACCTATTTTAACAAATGAATTGATTAAGTCCAAATTTTTGAAAGATGAATAAGAAGATCCATAAAAAATGGATGCCACAAAAATTCCGAAAAAAGCTATACTTATTGAAAAAAATGCATTTGTCAAAAATTCATACCAGTCTACGGAATAGTCCGAATTTGGATGTAAAAGATTTTTCGATGGAGCCAACCATTTTGATAATAGATCAAAATTTATTTCCCCTTGACCAAAAGCAATTCCTATGAATCCAACGAACAAAGTAAATACTACCAATATAAGCAAAGGAAATAACATAATATTGTCGGATTCGTGAGGATACATAGAAGTATATTTTTTCAAAAAACGAGTAGTAAAGTTAAAGTATCGCATCCGATTTATTACATTCCCATCAAATTGATATGTATTTTTAGGAAAAAAATAAACGCTTTCATTATTATTCATTGTCGTCGAGAAAAGTAAATTTATGTTAACCACCTTAGGTGCTTCTTTTCCCCATAAAGATATTGAATAAAATGAGCTATTTTGAGTTCCACTATAATTTTGAAAATGAACATGTAAATACCCTTCAAAGGTAAGTAAATACACCCGAAACATATAAAATGCAGTTAGTCCTGTTGTAAAACAAGCTATTACTGCGAAAATTGGTGAATACAACCAACTTTCACTAAGAATTTCGTCTTTGGACCAAAAACAAGCAAGAGGTGGAATACCACAAAGAGAAAGTGTACCTAATAAAAACGTAGTTCTTGTAATTGGAACATATCTTGTTAAACCGCCCATAAGAACCATATTCTGACTTTTATCGGGTGAATATCCAACAAGGGGTTCCATTGAATGAATAATGGATCCGGATCCCAAAAACAATAATGCTTTAGAATAGGCATGAGTGATCAAATGAAATAAAGCAGCTCGATAAGAACCTAGCCCTAGGGCTAACATAATATAACCCAATTGAGACATTGTAGAATAGGCTAAACTTCTTTTAATATCTCTTTGAGCAAGAGCCAAAGTCGCTCCAAATAATAGTGTTATTACACCTATCAAAGAAATGAGATTCATTATGTAAGGTATGCCTGTGAAAAGAGGAAGAAGCCGAGCCACAAGAAAAATTCCCGCCGCTACCATAGTAGCAGCATGTATAAGAGCCGAAATAGGAGTAGGTCCCTCCATGGCATCAGGTAACCATATGTGAAGGGGGAATTGTGCGGATTTAGCAACTGCACCGAGGAATAATAGGAAGGCACACAGAGTAGCAAATAAGGAATTAACCTCATTATTATGAATCAACTTATTAAATGTTTCGAACAAATCCCGAAATTCAAAACTTCCTGTTATCCAATAAAAACCTAAGATTCCTAATAACAAACCAAAATCCCCTACACGATTGGTTACAAAAGCTTTTTGGCAAGCACTTGCTGCAATTGGTCGTGTGAACCAAAAACCTATTAATAAATACGAACACATTCCTACCAATTCCCAAAAAATATAAATTTGTATCAAATTGGAACTAGTAACTAATCCCAACATTGAAGCATTGGAAAAACTCATATAAGCAAAAAATCTCAAATATCCTTGATCATGAGACATATAATTGTCACTATAAATAAGAACCATAATTCCAACAGTAGTGATTAATATTAACATTATAGAAGTAAGCGGATCAATAAAGTATCCGAATTCTAAAGAAAAATCATTGTTGATGGTCCAAGACCATAGATATTGATAAATGAAACTTCCATTTATTTGTTGAATAGACAGATTGGCCGAAAAAATCATAGCTATGCTTAGCAGTAAAACACTAGGAAAAGCCCACATACGACGAATATTTTTTGTTGCTGTTGGAACAAGTAGAAGTCCAAATCCTATTGACATAGTAACAGGGAGTGGAAGGAAAGGTATTATCCATGCATATTGATATGTATGTTCCATAAGAAAGCAAATTTTAAATTTTTTATTATTAATTTAATTATAATTGTTTCCGATTCACCAACTCTTATCTATTTCTATTTCGGAAAGAACAAGAATAAAAGAAATCAGCAAAAAAATTATGAAAAACTCAAAGATTTAAATTCTTAATTGATCTGATTTTTCCCATATATTTTTAAATAATTCAAAAAGCTCCAATTCGTTTGATCAAATGATATGACCAAATGACTAGGTAAAGATTATTACCTGGTTATTCACTAAAGATAAATTTTTATTAAATTTAAATTAAGATCCAAAAAATATAAAATTTTTAATTATTCTACCGTTTTGATGATTTATAACCATATAGTATAGTAAAAAAAAGTTCCACCAACACAAAATAAAGTACTTGGTTCAGATATGGATCCAGTATCTGCTAATAACATAACAGAATTCAATAAAAAGAAACTTTATTATCTATTATAGTTAATATATTTAAAGTAATTATCTAATTCACTGTGGAACTGATTGATTGAATTCCAATTCAATAGGAAAACTTATGCTTATCGTAAATAGAATCCTACAATATTTCTTAGTTGGCATAGAACTGAAATAAGATATTACTAGATATTACTAAAATTACCTTTATCCAGTAATGTCTTGTTTAATTAAGAGACTAACTATAATAGTTTGATTTTCTATTTAAATTTAAATTATGAATAGGTACTCTGAAATTGATCAATTAAATTAATAGAAAATCCAATTTAAATAATTTTAAATTATATAAGGAGATGGGGAAAGAGTCTTAATATTTTTTATTTATTAAATGTGTTATAAAAATATCAGACTAAAATCAAATATGAGTTGGAAACTTTTTTGTTCTTTCTGAATGGCAATAAATTTCTTTTTAGTGGTAATAGATACCGTAAACACAGATTCAAATGGGGCTATAAAATAAAGATAACAAAACAATCAATACTAGTTTTTTTTTGATTTGAAGATTGTATTTGTATGTAATAGAGATACGAAAAATAAAAAGCATAAAAATAAACTAAAATAAGAAAAGATTATTATCAAAGGAAATTTTCTTTTCTAGTGCAAAAACTGTATGGGATGTGCACAAAACAAATCAATACAATATATTTTTTTGTTTGTTAGGTAAGAAACTATTTTCGTATGTTATAAAAATTGTTATCTATGTAATAAGTTAAGTAAAGTATAGATAATAAATAATGAAAAAAGCCGACCCTTTTTGAACAATACATGTCTTTCACATCCAATGATAAAAATGACTAACTCTTTTTTTTTGAATGGCAGTTCCAAAAAAACGTACTTCTATGTCAAAAAAACGTATTCGTAAAAGTATTTGGAAGAAAAAAGGATATTTGGCTGCGCTAAAGGCTTTTTCTTTAGCTAAATCAGTATCCACAGGACATTCAAAAAGTTTTTTTGTGCGACAAACAAGTAATAAGGTCTTGGACTAATCTGAATTGACATAGTTCAAATAATTAATAAATAATTAAAACTTTTATTTATTTTATAAGACGAATGAGTCGCATTAAATTAATTTGTGTTTTGTTTTAAATTCTTCAATTCAATATGAGCTAGAACTAACTGTTGTGGCATGTAGAAGAAGATTTTCTCTGTCTATTATAACTATACTGGATACTGGTTTTTACTATTATTATATTATTTTTCTATTTTTTCTTTTAATTTAAATTAAAAGAAAAAATAGAAAAATAATATACGAAGTTTCATTTTTTTTTTTCATTATACTAGAATTTTGTGAGATGGTAATTTTGACTTACCGCAACTAACTTTTTGTGAAAAGTAAATTACAATAGAGATTGCAACTTTTTTTGTTATATGTCTAGTCCAATACCTAATTGATTTGTTTGATAAATCTTCCCATAAATGCTATACGCAACAAGGAATACAATTAGTAATACAATTTAATGATACCGAGTTATGTAATATGTAATATGTAAATATTTTAAATATTATAATTAATTTCAATTTAAACAATATTACATTAAATCCTTGAATCTCGACGATTCAAGATGAATGAGCTATTATTATTTCAAGCAAGCCGCCATGGTGAAATCGGTAGACACGCTGCTCTTAGGAAGCAGTGCTAGAGCATCTCGGTTCGAGTCCGAGTGGCGGCATCCTCTAAAAATAAAATATAGATCTTATAATTTATTTAATTCCTGATTTGAATTCTGTATGTAATTGGACTCCTTCTATGATATTTGTAACTTTAGAACATATCTTAAATCATATCTCTTTTTCGATCATTTCAATTGTAATTACGATTCATTTGATGACCTTTTTAGTCCACGAAATCGTAGGATTATGCGATTCGTCGGAAAAGGGGATGATAGCTACTTTTTTGTCGATAACAGGATTATTAGTTATTCGTTGGATTTATTCGGGACATTTCCCATTAAGTAATTTATACGAATCATTAATGTTCCTTTCGTGGAGTTTCGCTATAATTCATATGATTCCATATTTTAGGAATCATAAAAATAAAAACGATTTAAGCACAATAACCATACCAAGTGCTATTTTTACTCAAGGCTTTGCTACTTCGGGTCTTTCAACTGAAATGCATCAATCCGCAATATTAGTACCTGCTCTACGGTCCCATTGGTTAATGATGCATGTAAGTATGATGTTATTGAGTTACGCAGCTCTCTTAGTTGGATCCTTATTTTCAATTGCTCTTCTAGTCATTACATTTCGAAAAAATATCGAAAGTTTTGGTGAAAACAAGAATTTATTAATTAGGTCATTTTTCTTTGGTGAGATCGAATACTTGAATGAAAACGGAAATGTTTTACAAAATACTTCTTTTTCTTCTTTTAAAAATTATTACAAATATCAATTGATACAAAGATTGGATTATTGGAGTTCTCGTGTCATTAGTCTAGGATTTACTTTTTTAACTATGGGTATTCTCTCTGGAGCAGTATGGGCTAATGAGGCATGGGGATCCTATTGGAATTGGGACCCTAAAGAAACTTGGGCATTTATTACTTGGACCATATATGCGATTTATTCACATACTAGAACAACCCAAAGTTGGCAAGGTACAAATTCGGCAATTGTGGCTTCTATAGGATTTCTGATAATTTGGATATGTTATTTTGGGGTTAATCTATTAGGAATAGGACTGCATAGTTATGGTTCATTCATATTAACTTAGATTAGATACCAATTTAATTTAGCATCTAATTGAATAAACTTATTGAAGAATAAATAAAAAAAAAATCGTCCCACAGATAAAGAAAGTTTGTGTAAGTTTTTTTGAGAACCGTTTAACTCAAAAAGTCAAATGGTTCTCAAAAAAACTTGAGATGTAATGCATCCCATTACAATTCTAATTCACTTCCCATAATGACTTTCTGTTTTATTCATGAAGACTATCTATCGTAATAATTAGATAGAATAGCTTGTACCTTGTCAACTGATAATGAAATAACCAAATCAGGATAAATACCAATCGCTATTACGGGTAGAAAAATACAGATCGAAACAAATAGTTCTCGTGGTCCAGAATCTACAAAAAAAGAATTTGGAAGATTGAATAACTTATATCCATAGAACATCTGACGTAACATAGATAATGAATAAATAGGAGTTAATATCATTCCAATTGCCATTACAAAAGTAATTAGTATTTTTGATATTAAAAGATATTTTGGACTGGTAATTATTCCAAAAAATACTACTGATTCCGCAACAAAACCACTCATTCCTGGCAATGCAAGAGAAGCCATTGAGAAACTACTGAACATAGTAAAGATTTTTGGCATTGGAATGGATATCCCTCCCATTTCATCAAGATAAACAAGACGTATTCTATCACAACTTGTTCCCCCCAAGAAAAAAAGGGCAGCACCAATAAATCCATGAGAGAGTAATTGTAAAATAGCTCCATTAAGTCCTGTGTTGGTTATCGAACCAATTCCTATAATTGTGAAACCCATGTGAGATACAGAAGAATAGGCTATTCTCTTTTTTAAATTGCGTTGACCGAGAGAGGTTGAAGCGGCATAAATTATTTGTATTGTTCCCACTATTACCAACCATGGTGAAAATATGGAATGAGCGTGGGATAAAAATTCCATATTGATCCGAATCAATCCATATGCTCCCATTTTTAATAAGATTCCAGCTAGAAGCATACATGTACTGTAATGTGCTTCCCCGTGGGTATCTGGTAACCATGTATGTAGGGGTATAATCGGTGATTTGGCAGCATAAGCAATAAAGAAGCCAAAATATAATATTATTTCCAATGCTACGGGATACGATTGATTAGCTAATGTTTCAAAATTTAATGTTGGTTCATTGGAACCATATAAACCCATACCTAGAACTCCTATTAAAAGAAAAATGGAACCCCCGGCAGTGTATAAAATAAATTTTGTAGCCGCGTAAAGACGTTTTTTCCCCCCCCACATGGATAAAAGTAAATAAACAGGAATTAATTCTAACTCCCACATGATAAAAAAAAGTAAAAGGTCTCGAGAAGAAAATGATCCTATTTGACCACTGTACATTGCTAACATCAGGAAATGAAACAATCGCGAATCTCGAGTAACGGGCCAAGCCGCTAAAGTAGCTAAAGTAGTGATAAATCCTGTCAATAAAATGGGTCCTATCGAAAGTCCATCGATTCCAAGTCTCCAGTGAAAATCAAAAATATTTATCCATTTAAAATCCTCTTCTAATTGGATTAACGGATCGTCCAATTGAAAATGATAACAGAATGCATAGGTCGTTATAAGAAGTTCCCATAAACAAATACAAATAGTATACCAGCGAACTACCTTATTTCCCCTATGCGGGAGAAAAAAAATGGAAGAACCCGCAAATATAGGAAAAACAATAATTATTGTTAACCAAGGAAAAAAACTCGTGATAAAAACAAGATACGCTTTGACCAGAAAAACCCGTACTCAATATCAATAAAATTTTTTTGATTTAATTTTGAGCACGGGTTTTTTTCAGTAAAGAGGAATGATTCAAGTGGATTTTTTTATAACGTATCAGTAAGCTAGGGCCATACTGCGAGTTGTCTCATGCCATAAATAAACACGGACACTCAAAAAATCTGTTGGACAAGCGGATTCACATCTCTTACAACCTACACAGTCCTCGGTTCTTGGAGCGGAGGCAATTTGCTTAGCTTTACATCCCGGCCAAGGTATCATTTCCAAAACATCCGTAGGGCAGGCCCGTACACATTGAGTACACCCTATACATGTATCATAAATCTTTACTGAATGTGACATTGGATCTATAAGCTTCAGTTTTGAACATAAAAATTTTCGATCTGGTTCTGGTAAAATCAATAATAAATAAATCCATATATTGTAGACACCAGACGAATCAGTGGTTTACCAGAATTTTTTTTTAGAATCTATATACTTCTGGATCTGTTCATGAGAAGAGGGCCAAGAGACTTTGATTTCTATTTCACCAAACATAGTGATACAAATTGTCCATATTACATGCTAATATTAACTAATACTAATAAAGTAAAACTATAAAAATCGGTGAATATAACTGATAAAATAATATTAATTATTAATTATGTTAGTACCAATTAATATTACTACTAATTAATCATATTTTATTATAAACCATAAAATATTATGAACATAATATTATGAATTATAATATTATATTTCATTTTAATATTAATTTATTTTTTATTATTTAATTAATTATTATTTAATATTGTTAATATTAGTTAATATTATTACAATACAATTATAAATAATATAAAAAAAATAGTTGTAAATACTTTAGTTAATTATGTTGTAAATATTTAGTTAATTACAAATATTACTTTAATAATTATAAAAAATATTTTATAGTAAATGATTATTAGTAAGTAATTATAAATAATATTTTAGTTATATATTCTTTTGTCTTATTTTACTTAACTTAGTTATTTTATTTAATACCTAATTATGTTATATATTATTTAACCTAATTATGTTATATATTATTTATTTTTATTTGATTTTTTCTTTTATTTAATAAATTTAATTTAATAAAATAATTTATTAATAATTAATAATATATAATAATATAATTAAATATAATTAATTATTTTTTCATTTCAGATTCAGTTAGTATATATTATTTACTATTCAGTCAGTTTAAAATATTATTTATTATTCAGTTTATTTATTATCCATTATATTATTATATCATACTTAGTAATATTACACATACATATTATATAATTATACATGATAAATATATGGTTTGTTTGTATATATGTATTTTATTTATTATCTTGGCATATGTAATTAGTATATGATATGTATTTTTTTTATTTTATTTATTTTATTCTATTTATGAGTATTAAATTATATGTATATAATTATTGATTACAATTTTGTTATATCATTATTTATTCAACAAATTTGATTGATTGATACGCGTTGATTTTCTGTTACGATAGATCGACGAAACAATAGCTAGACCAATAGCCGCTTCAGCCGCTGCAATAGCTATAACAAAGATCGAGAAAATGTCTCCTTTTAATTGTCGATTATCAAATAAATCAGAAAATGTGACAAGATTAATATTAACCGAATTTAGTATAAGCTCAAGACACATAAGTGCTCTAACCATGCTTCGACTTGTGATCAATCCATAAATACCGATAGAAAACAAATATGCACTCAAAAAAAGTACATGCTCAAACATCATTGACTAACTCCTTATCAATCTCAATTGATTTCAACAAACAATTCAACTACTTAAAGTTTTTTCTAAAATAATAATTTCAGAAAGTCATAATTCCAGGACAAAATCCAGGGCAAAAGAAAGCATTCACGATAGAAGAGATAGAATAAAAGGTAGAATCAAATACCTTGGAATACTTTTTATATACAGGTCTCTTGGATTAATATCATTCATATATGAACTATAAATATCAAAATATATTTGAAGGGAAATAAATGTCCTAACAATAACACATGACAAAAAGGCCTCTTTTTTGGAGTGTTAATCTTAAGTAATTAATTAATACTAAGTATTTAGTATTTAAGTATTTATTATATAATACTAATTATTACTAATTAGTATTTTATTATTGACGAGCCATAGTAATTGCACCTATCAAGGCAACTAAAAGAATTATAGAAATGAGTTCAAATGGAAGAAAAAAATCTGTTGATAAATGAATCCCAATTTGTTGAACGTTACTTATAAGGTCCTGTTCTATAATGTGGTTTGATTTTGTAGTCCAAATAATCCCGTACCATGATGTATCTGGGATAGTAGTAATTAGTGAAAAAAGAATACTTGTACAAACCAACGAAGTGACCCCATCCCCCACGGTCCAAAGATAGAAATCATTGGAATATTCTGAACCCTTCATGAACATCACAGCAAATATGATTAAGACATTTATAGCTCCCACATAAATAAGGAGCTGTGCAGCAGCTACAAAATAGGAGTTCAATAGAATATAGAATAAGGATATACAAACAAGAACCAATCCCAAAGAAAAAGCAGAATAAATTGGATTGGTAAGTAAAACTACTCCTAAGCCCCCCAATATAAGAGCTGATCCCAGAAATACTACAAGAATATCATGTATTAGTCCAGTTAAATCCATTATGTATAATGTATAAAATATAGATAAGTTGAAATTTTTTATGACCTTTTTTTTGAATAATCCAGGAAAAAAGTTACCCTATTTGCTTTTTCTTGTATATGCTACATCTCTAATTGAATTAAATCTCAATTTTTTAATTCAGTGTGAATTTATGTAGTGGATTAATGTAGATATATTTACATTATTTTTATTTATTTTATATATATTATAATTATAATTTATTTTATATATATTATAATTATAATTTATTTTATATATATTATAATTATAATTTATTTTAATATTTTTAATTATTTTAATTATATTATTATATATATCAAATATATATAATAAATATAATTAATATATATACAATACAAATATAAATTACAAATATAAATAAAAATAAATATATATATATCAAATCAACAAATATATATCAAATATAATCAAATATATCAAAAAAAGAATCTTACTAATACTAATTGGTAATCGTCCTTGAATGAAGAGGTTTATCCTTGTCTACTTTGTTGATTTGAGTTGAATTCATAATTGTTTGAATTGTGTAATCTCCTATTATTGATATTGGTAACCGACCCAATGCAATTTGATTATAATTCAATTCGTGGCGATCATAAGCAGAAAGTTCATATTCTTCAGTCATTGATAAACAGTTTGTTGGACAATACTCGACACAGTTACCACAAAATATACAGACCCCGAAATCAATACTATAATTAAGCAATTGTTTCTTTTTAATATCTGTTTCCAATCTCCAATCTACAACGGGTAGATCTATAGGACATACACGAACACATACTTCACAAGCAATACATTTATCGAATTCAAAATGGATTCGACCCCGGAAACGCTCTGATGTGATTGATTTTTCATAAGGATATTGAATAGTTACGGGTAAACGATTTGCATGGGATAAGGTAATCATAAAACCTTGACCAATATACCTTGCAGCTCGTACTGTTTGTTGACCATAATTCATGAATCCAGTCACCATAGGAAACATATCGTATATATCCATGAAATAAAGAAATTAATATTTCTTTCTCTTGTTTGAGAGAGGTTATGCATCTAGAATAGCGTTATTGTATTCTGTTATTTATATTTATAGTGAAACAAGTTGAGAAGAAGTTGTCAATAATAGATTACCTAGAGAAATAGGTAAAAGAAATTTCCATCCAAGATTTAATAGTTGGTCCATTCTCATCCTAGGCAAAGTCCATCTTGTTGTGATAGGAATAAACAAGAACAAATAGGCTTTAGCTAATGTAATAAAGATACCAATTATCATTCCAAAGATCCCCTCTATTTTATTTATTCCGAAAAGTTCAGGAAGAAATATGTACGGAAGAGAAAAATTCCACCCACCTAAGTAAAGAACTGTTACAAATAATGAAGAAACTAATAAATTTAGATAAGAAGCGACGTAAAACAAACCGTATTTGATACCTGAATATTCGGTTTGATAACCTGCTACTAATTCCTCCTCTGCTTCTGGTAAATCAAAAGGTAATCTCTCACATTCTGCTAGAGACGAAATTAAAAAAACTATAAATCCTATAGGCTGACGCCACAGATTCCACCCCCAAAAACCATATTTTGACTGGGCCTCAACTATATCAACTGTACTTGAACTGTTAGATAATTATAGTCGGCGATAACATCACTGTTTCCGTCGCTATTCCAGAACCGTACATGAAACCTCAGTTTCATACGGCTCCTCTACGGCCACAAATAAATATAAGGACTAGTTCGGTATTAACATTAATTATCTATTGGGGAAAAAATAGAATAAAGATAGATTGGAGAGTCAAAAATTAGACCGAGGTAATTCTGTTTGCTAGAAAAAGCGCTTCCGAATTGATCTCATTCTCTTAAAAAGAAATTTTCTTTGTTCAGTAATAATTTATTACTTCAATAAAATACTCATTTTTGTAAATAGACGAGACAGTTCGACCCATCTTTTTTATTGGATTACGAGAAAAAGAAAGAATTAGCCACTAATTCATGAATTTTTGTAAGAATTGCATATGTATGGATACAGTAAAGAAAGAATAACTAAAGATATTTTTTATTATTCAGTTATTTTCCCATTCCATATATTGCATTCTGTTTCTTTTGTTCCTGTTCTTGTTTCTCAGAAGAGAGAGGGGGTACTCTGAAAAAAGAGGATTAATTCGTTCTTGATAGTCATTTCTTTAATCAGTGAATAGGAGCATACTCTAGATCGGAATCCTATAAGGAAGTACTGCTTTATCATTTCTACCAACTTAAAGCCCTTATTTTGATTCATTTTATGCGTAAATGCCTCTTTTGAGACTTTACATACATTACATTATCTCTATTACTAATCTTTTGCGTATCTTGGTGTTCCTACTTGTCCACTCATTTTTGATTAATCTCCCATATGGTAATACGTACAAGACTATAGTTGAAACTCCATACAGTTGATCCTTTGTACCCGCTTCAAGACATGAAGACTAATCAAGCAATTTCAACCTTGGGGTAAACAATTTACACTGCTTATGTTTACTTCCACTTTACTCTTGTACATAGGGAATGAGAATGCATTTTCTTACTGCGAATTTATAAGCTGTTTTGTTTCACTCATATGACTATCTAGTTTAACCTATTGACCTAAATCTGAATGATGAATAAAAAAAAACTATATTTATTCAATACATTTAATCCCTTTCCTAAAAAAAAAAAAAATAAAGAAAAGTTCATGTTCTAACGAATCACACGTAGAGATATTGATAACACACATGGAGTTAATGGTATTTCATAACTAATGGATTGAGCAGCAGCTCGTAGACCACCTGAAAAAGAATATTTATTATTCGACCCATATCCTGACATAAGAAGTCCAATAGGAGCAATACTTGAAATGGCGATCCATAAAAAAACACCTATACTGAGATCGGCTAGAACAAGGTGATACCCAAAAGGAATTACTAAATAACTTAGTAAAATAGATATGACCGCTATTGTTGGCCCGGCACTGAACAAACGACTATCCCCTCTAGACGGTAGGAGATCCTCTTTAAAAAGTAGCTTGGTACCATCCGCTAAAGCTTGAAGAATTCCTAATGGACCGGCATATTCAGGTCCAATACGTTGCTGTATCCCTGCGGATATTTCTCTTTCTAGCCATACAATTACTAATACACCTATTATGATTCCAAATATCTGAATAAAAATAGGGACAAAGAACCATATAAGTTCATAAACCTCTTTTAAGAATTCCGATCTAGAAAAAGAATTGATAGTTTGTACTTCTGTTATATCAATTATCATTTCAACGATCAACCTCTCCCATAATAATATCTATACTACCTAGTATCGTCATGATATCAGCCAATTTCATTCTTTTAACTAGCTGAGGCAAAATTTGCAAATTGATGAAACCTGGCGGACGAATTTTCCATCTCCAGGGGAAAACACTCTGATCTCCTATCAGAAAAATGCCTAATTCTCCCTTTGGGGCTTCTACTCTGACGTAAAGTTCTTGTTTTGACAATTCAAAATTTGGCGAAGGTTTTTTACTAATGAATCTATATTCAAAATCATTCCATTCGGAATCTTTTGCTTTATCAAAGCGTCGGACTTCTAAATTTTCATAGGGTCCCCCCGGAATTCCTTCTAGAGCCTGTTGAATAATTTTTATGGATTCCGTCATTTCACCGATTCGTACTAAATAACGAGCTAATGAGTCTCCTTCTTTTTGCCATTGGACTTCCCAATCGAATTCATTGTAACACTCATATTGATCAACTTTACGAAGATCCCATTGGATTCCGGAAGCTCGTAACATTGGTCCTGATAAGCCCCAATTTATTGCTTCCTCTCCCCCAATAATGCCCACTCCTTCAACTCGTTCTAAAAAAATGGGATTTAGCGTAATAAGTTTTTGATATTCGTCAACTCCTGTTAAAAAATAATCGCAAAAATCCAAACATTTATCTATCCAGCCATGAGGTAAATCAGCAGCTACTCCTCCGATACGGAAATAATTATGCATCATTCGCATACCTGTGGCAGCTTCAAATAGATCATATATCAATTCCCTCTCTCTGAAAATATAAAAAAAGGGAGTCTGTGCGCCAATATCTGCCATAAAAGGTCCAAGCCATAACAAATGAGAAGCTATACGACTCAGCTCTAGCATAATTACTCTGATATAGCTGGCTCTTTGAGGTACTTGAATATTTCCCAATTGTTCTGGTGCATTTACTGTTATTGCTTCTGTGAACATAGTAGCTAGATAATCCCAACGCGTTACATAAGGCAAATATTGTACAATTGTTCGGTTTTCCGCAATTTTTTCCATTCCTCTGTGTAAATAACCTAGTATGGGTTCACAGTCAATAACATCTTCACCATCGAGAGTAACGATCAGTCGAAGAACACCGTGCATTGATGGGTGGTGAGGACCCATATTGACTATCATAAGATCTTTTCTTGTAGCCGGTACAGTCATATCTTTTTTCCCCAATTCATTATTCTATGAATTTTTAAAAACGAGGTTCGGTCAAAATCAAACAAAATATAAAAATCTAAAAAAAAAAAAATAATTTAAACGAATCTTTGAATTAACGAGTTTTTGGCTCTCGAATATCCAACTGACTAATTAATTTCTTATAACGTACTCTATTTTTCTTTGACAAATACGCCAGCAGCCGTTGACGTTTTCCCAGAATTATTTGTAAACCCCTCTGAGATAAAAAATCTTTTTTATGCAATTCCAAATGTGAAGTAAGTCTCCGTATCTTATTGGTGAAACTGAATACTTGAAATTCGACAGACCCCCTGTTTTCTTCTTTTTCTTCTTGTTCTTGTGAAATAATTGAGATAAATGAATTTTTGACCATAAAAGAATTTTCCATTTTTTTTTTACTGATCAGAAATAATAATGTCGGTCATTTTCTGGTAAACACAAAAATGGTTTCTTCTTACTCTTATATATACGATACTATTTTTTCTATCCAAATCAAATTTGAATTTTTTTGATTTATTAATTTGATTTGGATAGAAAGGTATAATATATTTCTGCACTCACCAAAGGGAATGATTTCTTTGTATTGTACCTAAGAAGATTTCGCCGATTCATTTCTAGATTTAGTTGATAAGCCATTAAATTTAGTATCATGTATCATAATGTAACACAACATGTATCATAATGTAACACAACATATGTGTATATCTTTCGGCCTTCGTATATCGAATGTCTCACTCACGCACTACGCACTACACATACATAATTATAATATATATAAATAATCAAATATAAATAATAAAATAAATAAATATAATAAATTAAAAATATATATTTATTTATACATTTATTATATTTATATTTATTTATATTTATATTGATTTTACTTATTAATATTTATAATATTTAATATTTATTTTATTTATAATTTTTTATTTATATTTATAAATAAAATAAATATAAATATTAAGTATACTATTTAAATTTAAATTAAATATACTACTTAAAGATATACTATTTATTTTATACTACTATTTAATATTTAATGTACTATTTAAATATACTATCAATTAATTCTGAATCGTATTGTGGATACATCCGTATTCTTGACATACTGAAACGACTACCATTATTGGTATCAAACCAATACCGATTCATACAAGCTAAATCTTCTAATTGATAATTAGGCCAAAGAAACAATTTTAATTTAATTAATTTGTTTTTATTTGCATTTGTATTAAAATGCTTGTCTTTTTTCAAAAACTGTCCACAGTTTCTTATGATGTTTTTTTCATTGAAAAATATTAGATTTCTATCTACGTCTACAACATTCCCTTTCCAGGAATTGAAACAAATTAGAATTCTCAACTCTCTACGACGTCTAGTAGATAGAATATTTTCAGGAACAAATAAATCATAATTATTTTTGTCTTCATCCACAAGCATAGTGCTATGTTGTGAAATGGATTTCTCAAAAGGACTCTCATCAAGATATTTTTCTTTTATATATCTTCTATCAGTTTCAGATCTTATATCAGTTTCAGTTTGTTGTTTACTCTTATTGATCAATGAAATACCTATGGTTTGATATATAATAAATTCTTCATCCCATTTTTTAGAGAGACGAACCGGTTCAATAATAAACATTCCCCTTTTTATCAATTCTGTAAGAGATAGATCTTTTTGAATCAACATTACATCTAGACGCATCTCTCTTCTTTGAATTGAGGATATAGCAATTTCCTTTAGATTTATCAGTCTAAGTAGTAGACAATATACCTTGATATTGTTGATCATTCTTTGATTCAAAGAATCATCCCATCTTAATTGAAAAATAAAATATTTTTTCAAGAATAAATCTAGTTCTGCTTCCTTCTTACTCTTGAATTGTTTTTTTTTTCTACGTTTTTTAATGGTTGATTTCGTATAATTTTTTTCAATATCTTCTTTTTTCTTTTGTTTTTGTGTATCTTGTTGTGTATCTGATCCAAGATCTCTTTGTTTTAGCTTTTGCTTTTGTTTCTTTTCTTGTTGGTTATGATTCTCTAATTCAAGATATTCTTTTTTATTAGATCGTAGATTAAGATCCTTTTTTTGATTTCCGTTGATGTTCTTATTTTGACTAATATTTTTATTTCTATGAATGTTTAAAAGAAGAAATTGGATTGGCATAATCCATGGTTTAAGCTTATATGCATCATAAAGTAGTCCAAATTCTGGGAAGAACCAAGATTCCAGATTTGATATGGGACGATATAGCCTTTCTTTATTCATTCCCATCCAATCAAAAAGTTTTTTTCTTTTATTGGATGGTTTTGTTTTTTGATGAATTGTGAGAGGATAAATATTTTTATAAATTTTTTGAGAATTATTAGTTCCAGCTTTAGTATTTTTTTTTTTATTGGTACCAATATGCATATTAGTCCAGGTATCAATATCGATATTTTTTCTAAAACAAAACCGGATAATTCTACAATCAAAGTATTTTCTATCCAGATTTTTTTCTCCATATAGACTAGATTCTTCTCCTAGATAATCACTAATATCTATATCTACTAGTACATAAAATGATTCGGGTTTCTGTGTTTTCTGTGTATTGAAATTATATGGAAATTTTTGGTCTCTGTTTACTTGTAATGGCGATGCATAAATATATGAGTCCCCTCCATCCTCATAATTCATATATTTATGTGCTAGAAGATCATATTTGTAGTTTTTTTTGAATTTTTCTTTTTCATAATAATTTTGTTTCACGTAATGAATTAATTGGTTTTTTTTATATGAATCCAATATTATTGAGTCTTTTTTTTGAGTTGTACAACGTTGATTGACTTTATTTCTCCATTTTTGTGGTACTAATCGAGACCATTGAGTTTGAGATAAATTGTATTGATAATGATTCTTTAACCAGTTTTTCCATTTATTCATTCCAGACTTATAAACTTTCTTATGCTTTGGTTTGGAATCAAATAGTCCTCGTGTCCCACAACAATCCTTGATTCTATCTTTAAGAAAAAGATGGATCCCGTGATATTGAAGTACAGATTTCAAGTAATACTTGTTATTAACTTGAACTTGTGATAATGTATAAAATACATAGGCTTGTGACAAAGAAGATAAGTCACAATAAATGTTTGAATTCTTATTATTAATATTAGAAAGCGACTTTTTCATTGTCGAAATAAAGTGAATTGTATTTTTATTTGTTTGATCAATCCCTTTTTGATTTGTTTCATCGTGGTAAAAGAATTTATTGATCGTTTTTTTTGTTGATTCAAGGAAAAGTTGTACATTGGTCCTAAGAATATTAATGGCACATAGAAGGATATCGCTGTATATTTTTTCAATGAAATATTTGAGAAAGTAGTATAATTTACGTATTAATCGCGTACTCTTTCTTTTGAATATTTGCCAAATATGTTTTTGCAATGCTGAATTTTTATCAGCACAATTTGTCTGGTTAGGACTAATACTTATATCTGGAGTTAGAATTATTTTTTTCTTGTCTTTTGTGATTTGTTCTATTTGATTCCTGATTGTGGTTGTCCTATCAGCAAGATCTTTTATTTTTTTTTCTATAAGTGAACGTTTTGTCCAATTCGTGGATTGAATTCGAATGGTTAATTTGTCGGTAATCTTATTACTGATTATAGAATCTTTTCTATTTTCATCCGATTCATATACTTTTACTTTCCCCAACCCAAATAAGAAAATTGGGTTTATTTTTTCAAGTTCTTTCATTATTCGTTTTATAACTAGAATTGTTTTGTTAACCCATTTTGTTTTTTCTTTTGAAATCTTTAAAAACCATTTTCTCGTTTTTTTAGAGACTCTTAGAACTAGAGAAAGATAAAATGTTTTTTCCACTTTTCTAATTTTTTTTTTTAGCTCTTTCAAAATAGGTTCAAAAAAAGAAGGTTGTTTTCGAGAAGAACCGAAGGGGAGTTCCGCTTCTCTTCCCCAGACTGTTAAAAAACAAAAATTGTCTTTTTTCCCCTTTTTTTTCATTGTATCTCTATGATGGGATCGTACTTTAGATTTTCGCCAAGGTTTCAGACGGAAAGGAAATAGAATTTTTATCTGAATACCATCCGTTAACCAATCTTTTGGAAATTCTGTTTCTGATAATTGAACACCATTATAAGTGCATTTAACATGCATTTCTCTATTCCAATCTTTCAAATCCTCGTACCACTCGGGGAATTGGAATAATAACATACGGCCGACATTTTTAGCTATTATCAATGAAGGCAATACAATGTATTTTCTAAGAATCGATTGGGTTACTAACATCGAACCCCTTATTGTTTGAGCAAATATAATATTATCCCAAGTTTCTGATATTGTTATACGCTCATTTTCCTCTTTTTTTTCCTTGTTTTTCTTCTCTCTTTCTTTTGTCTCTTCTTCCTCCTCAGAATCGAAATTTTGAAATTCCCATTCTCTATCCACCCAATCCCTAAAAACGAGATTCATCATTTCGGAGATATCAAAATAGAAAAAAAATGTTTTGTCTATTTGATCCAAAAAAAGTGGCGAATGCACATTTGCTTGAAACATTTCCCAAGTAACAGTTTTACGTCTTTGAGCACGCATGGATCCTTTGATTAGATCCCGACGAAAATCCGATTGTTGTGAGTAACGTATCAAAGACACCTCTTCTGCTTGATCACTATCACTAGTATTACTAATAGTATTGGTAGTTTCGTCTTTATCAGTATAAATTACAACACGTTTGGCTTTTCTTGAACGAATTTCATGATCTTCCGTTGATTCTTCTTCATTTTCTTCCTCTTGTTCTTCTAAATCGTCGGTCAATTTGTATGACCATCGAGGAACCTCTTTTCTGATTTCTTCTATTCCAGGAAAAAAAAATTTATTATTTTGATTTCTAATTGTTTGATCATTGTGATCGGTTGTAACTACATCGAATATCAATTGCAAACATTTTGCTTGCTTTTCTGAATCAATTCTTTTTTCTTCTGCCAATAAAGACAATTTTTTCAAATTAAGACTGGGTGGGGATTCCAATGGGACTTTGCCGATTGAGGTTAAGGAATGACCAATATTTGTCGATAAAAATTCTCCATCAAAAAGATTTTTTTGATATTTAAATTCTTTTTTTGGGGAATCATTAGGAAGTAGACTGTGAATTTTATTTATCCAGACTATTGCTATGGACTCCTCTGCATCTGTAGAAGTTATTAAATCATCCCTGATTGAACGTGAATATAATTTTGTGATTTTTCCGCGATATGGTCCGTTTAAAAAAGGATCGTACATTTTAGGTAAGCATTCCTTTTCATTTTCATCATTGCATAATCTGATTCTTTTCTCGAGCACATCTGGAACAAGGGATCCTATTTTTTTTTCTAGAGTTTTTATTCGATTTATTAATTCATTGCTCAAGGTGTGCTTTTTTTGTTCATTAGTATAAACCCAATAATTATCCTCGTGGGATAGTTTTTCGGTTGTGTGCAAAGATATCTTTCGTTCTATCATTTCTGAAAAAGTTGATAAACTCGGCGAATATGTAAAAGATATTCTTTGTTTTCCATCACTTGGACATGTATAAAAAAAATATTGTGACATTTCATTTCGTACAGCATTTTCAAACCGATCATTTTTTATATATCGAAATGGACGATTCCATCGTTTACAGTCGAAAAGAAAAGTGACAAGTGGTTTTTCAAACCAAAAAATATTTTTATCTTCTTTAGTTTCCAATTCCAAAAATTCTTGTTCTTGATACCTATTAAGATAAGAGTCTTCGTAAATTGG